ACTCAACATTACTGTGACAAGAGTTCCAAGCCCTTATGGACAACCTAATATTCTTGGAGAATTTATAGCGGGGCAATTAAAGAATCGAGTTTCGTTTCGAAAAGCAATGAAAAAAGCAATAGAATTAACTGAACAGGCGGATACAAAAGGAATTCAAGTCCAAATTGCAGGACGCCTCGATGGAAAAGAAATAGCACGTGTCGAATGGATCAGAGAAGGTAGGGTTCCTCTACAAACCATTCGGGCTAAAATTGATTATTGTTTCTATACAGTCCGAACGATCTATGGGGTATTAGGCATAAAAATTTGGATATTTCTAGAGGATTAATAAGAATACGTTACTTGTCTTTCTTCTTTATGCGATATCCATTGCAAAAAAAAAATAAAAAACAACAAACTCTTTGCTTTCAGTCTTTTTTTATTTCTGAATTTTTTTTTAATGACAATTCTTAATTTCTATAGGATTGCATAAAAAAATGATTAATGATTTTATAGAATTGCTATGCTTAGTGTGTGACTCGTTAGTTTTTTTGAGAAGATAGGATTAAAAAAAGGAACCGACCTTTACTATGAACTCATTACTATAGAACTAATAACCAACTCATCGCTTTGCATTATCTGGATACCAAAAAGCAGTCAAAATATGATATATTGATCATATACTTGTAGCAACTGCAAGATTTCTTGTATTGCATAGAAAAGAAAACCAATCGAATTGTGATAGAAAATAAAGTATACAGATAAAAGGAAGGTTGATAGAAAGCTAGAAAAAAAATTGAATGATATATAATTCCAATATGTATGTAAGGTTTATGAGTCTTCTCAGAAAAACACAAATCAAATAAGGCAATGTAATAAAGCATCAATACGGATTGATCTAGTTCTGGGCGAATCAGTTCGTTCATATAAAAATAAAAAATAATCAAGAGCCTCGAGCCAATAAAGACTGAGAAGATTGACTCAAGAAAAAATCTTCTGCGGGGGCTCCGTTGTAGAATTCAAACCTAACCATGAATTGAGAAGCAATGGGAACGAAAGAACCCACGAATACGGGGGATTTCATTGAAAAACGAATCTTAATAATTCATTGGGTGGGATGGCGAAACGAACCAGGACCCAATTCATTTATTCCCAAAAGGCATGAACGAATCCTACAGCTGAAATAGATTTGAAAAAGTCAATATTCGCCCGCGAAGTTTTTTAGTAGATTACTCCTATTCAATCTCATTCGATTCTTTTCTTTTTCATTTTGAATAAAAAATCAAAGCAAAAAGAAATAACAAAAACACATTCTTCATAAATCAAATTGATTTCAATGTTTCGAAATCCAAACAAGATATAAAAATTTCGAATTTAGAATAGATTCATTGAAATCTTAAAAAATCCAGGATTCTGTATATTTTACGAAAATTCGAAAATTGGAATCGTTTCGTTCGTGAGGAGCCGGATGAGGAGAAACTCTCATGTCCGTTTCTGTAGTAGAGATGGTATTGAGAAAGAACCATCCACTATAACCCCAAAAGAACCCGATTTCGTAAACAACATAGAGGAAGAATGAAAGGGATATCTTCGCGAGGAAGCCGTATTTCTTTCGGTAAATATGCTCTTCAGGCACTTGAGCCCGCTTGGATTACATCTAGACAAATAGAAGCAGGTCGGCGGGCAATGACCCGAAATGTGCGCCGTGGTGGAAAAATCTGGGTATGTATATTTCCGGACAAACCTGTTACGTTAAGACCTACGGAAACACGTATGGGTTCAGGGAAGGGATCCCCCGAATATTGGGTAGCTGTCGTTAAACCAGGTAGAATACTTTATGAAATGGGTGAAGTTGGAGAAAATATAGCCAGAAAGGCTATTTCAATAGCGGCGTCCAAAATGCCTATACGAACTCAATTTATTATGTCAGGTTAGACAGGTAGACCGACGGAAAAAAGTCTTAGAGATAAAAAAACAATTGTGGGTTTCTTTTATTTTGAATTTGAACAAGAATATTTCTTTTTTTTTTTTTACTTCGGCTTTCTCTTTGCATTGAAAGAACAGATTCAAAACAAAAATGATATGATTCAAGCTCAAACCCATTTGAATGTCGCGGATAACAGCGGGGCTCGAAAATTGATGTGTATTCGAATCATAGGAGCTAGTAATCGCCAATATGCTCATATTGGCGACATTATTGTCGCTGTAATTACGGATGCATTACCAAACACATCTCTAGAAAGATCAGAAGTGATCAGAGCTGTAATTGTTCGTACTTGTAAAGAACTAAAACGCAACAACGGCATGATAATACGATATGATGACAATGCAGCAGTTGTTATTGATCAAGAAGGAAATCCAAAAGGAACTCGAGTTTTCGGCGCGATTGCCCGAGAATTGAGACAGTTTAATTTCACTAAAATAATTTCATTATCACCTGAAGTATTATAGTATCACATCCGACTTAATAGAGTAGAGTCCTACTCGTCTACTTAGTTATTGAATGCAATAGATAACTTAAATTTAGTGAATCAAATTTTATCTGACGCGTATCTCTTTATTTATTTTAAATATTTGTGAAAATTCATTTGAAGTATTTGATTGTTTATATTATTTAATAATATAATATTAAACATTTTTAAACATTCTTATTGTTATTGAGTTATTGAATATTTTTTTTATTACATAAAAAGTAAAAAAAAAAAAGCATGTTGATTAGATCAAAAACGTGGAGGCAACAAAAATTAAAATTTATCATGGGTAGAGACACTATTGCTGACGTAATAACCTCTATACGAAATGCTGACATGAATAGAAAAGGGATGGTTCAAATAGAATCTACTAACATCACGGAAAACGTTGTAAAAATGCTTTTACGAGAGGGATTTCTTGAAAACGTGAGAAAACATCAGGAAAACAACAAATATTTTTTGGTTGTAACCCTACGACATAGAAGGAATAGAAAAGGAATGTATCCAACTATTTTAAATTTAAAACGGATCAGTAGGCCTGGTCTACGAATCTATTCTAACTATCAACGAATTCCTAGAATTTTAGGCGGGATGGGAATTGTAATTCTTTCTACTTCTCAAGGGATAATGACAGACCGAGAGGCTCGACTGGAAGGAATTGGGGGAGAAATTTTGTGTTATATATGGTAATCCTTCTTATATCTGAATTGTCGCCAAAATAGAATTGACTATTTGTCAAAAGAAAAAAAGACGTGTTAATTACTCTTAACATTATTTGATATTTCGAGAGGTTTTAACTAAAACGAAAAGAACAAAAAATGGATTCCTAATTCATAATAACAAGGATTCGAATGATTAGGTGCTTTTTTTTTAACCATCAGCATTTCTTTGATGAGAATAGAATTCGAGGTTGGGGTTTCAAATTTCACGAAATTTATTTTCTTCCAATAAGTATACTCAGAATTCAGTTTAGGAATGACAACTATGAAAATAAGAGCCTCCGTTCGTAAAATTTGTGATAAATGTCGATTGATCCGTAGGAGAGGACGAATTATAGTAATTTGTTCCAATCCGAGACATAAACAAAGACAAGGATAATCTTTTGAAAATGGACTCTATAACATAAAAGTAACCAATACAAAAATAGGATCCGTTTTGACATGAAATGGATATATCCATATACCTCGAATTTCTCGTTATAAGATGATAAAGTAAAGTATGGCAAAATCTATACCAAGAACTGGTTCACGGAGAAATGCCCGGATTGGGTCACGTAAGAATATACGCCGAATACCAAAGGGCGTTATTCATGTTCAAGCAAGTTTCAACAATACCATTGTGACTATTACAGATGTCCGAGGTCGGGTAATCTCTTGGGCCTCCGCCGGTACTTGTGGATTCAAAGGTACAAGAAGAGGGACTCCATTTGCTGCTCAAACCGCAGCAGGAAAGGCTATTCGTACAGTCATAGATCAAGGTATGCAACGAGCAGAAGTGATGATCAAAGGTCCCGGTCTCGGTAGGGATGCAGCATTACGAGCTATTCGAAGAAGTGGTATACCATTAAGTTTCGTACGTGATGTAACCCCTATGCCCCATAATGGATGTAGGCCCCCTAAGAAAAGACGTGTATAGAAATAAAAATGAAATCGATTTCAAGAGAAATAAACAATTCAATGATCTGATCAAATAATATTAATATGGTTCGAGAGAAAGTAAGAGTATCTACTCGGACACTACGGTGGAAGTGTGTTGAATCAAGAGCAGATAGTAAGCGTCTTTATTATGGACGCTTTATTCTGTCTCCACTTAAGAAAGGACAAGCCGATACAATAGGCATTGCAATACGAAGAGCTTTGCTGGGGGAAATAGAAGGAACATGCATCACCCGAGCAAAATTTGAAAAAATACCACATGAATATTCTACGATAGTGGGTATTCAAGAATCAGTACATGAGATTTTAATGAATTTGAAAGAAATTGTATTGCGAAGTAATCTGTATGGAACTAGCAACGCGTCCATTTGTTTCCAGGGCCCTGGATGTGTAACTGCTCAAGATATTATCTTACCAACTTCTGTGGAAATCATTGATAACACACAGCATATAGCTACACTAACAGAACCAATTCATTTTTGTATTGGATTACAAATCGAGAGAAATCGCGGATATCATATAAAAACATTCAAAAACTTTCACGAAGAAAGTCATCCTATCGATGCTGTATTCATGCCTGTTCGAAATGCAAATCATAGTATTCATTCTTATGAGAATGGAAATGAAAAAGAAGAGATACTTTTTCTTGAAATCTGGACAAACGGGAGTTTAACTCCTAAAGAGGCGCTTCATGAGGCCTCTCGAAATTTAATTAATTTATTTATTCCTTTTCTACACGCGGAAGAAGAAAACTTACATTTCGAGAACAATCAGCACAGGGTTACTTTACCCTTTTTTACTTTTCATCATCGATTAGCTAATCTAAGGAAAACAAAAAAAGAAATAGCATTGAAATCTATTTTTATTGACCAATTAGAATTGCCTCACAAGTTCT